GTGTGCATTATTTAAATAATGTAAATAGATGCACTTTGGGCTCAAAATTATACTACTTGAGGTTTTCCTGTTTACGGGGGGTTTTCAGGATTGTTAGTGATCTCAGGAGTATAGGGGGGTAGGGGGGTTTTACGCAAATAAACCCCGGGGGTATCTTAGATATCTTAGGAGTGAGAACACATCATTATGCTCTTGATATCCAAGTATGCAATTCCCACGTTATATCTTTTCACCACTCACCATATTTAATTATTACAAGGAAAATGTTCAACCTTGACAACCATTACCGTGTGCACTCTGAAATGTCAAGTGAAAGGAAACCAAAAAAGAGAACCCCCCACACTCTGGAAGGAACGCCCGGCATGGTGGGTAACGAGGAGTATGTATTACCACCATTAACTTATGCAAGCGTCGATGAAAGTGTGAGGAATAATATCAATCAATGGCCCTGAAATAGGAACCAAATGCCAGGAATAATTCACTGTGTGAAACCCCCACAATTATTGTCCCTCACCTTCAATAAGAGTATGCATTAAGTAATCACAGGTTGGTCGGTTCTTACTACATTAAACTTTTGAGTTTATGACGGGATGCTGGGACTTGGTGTATATTTACTTATGAATTAATCGTTTGAGTGGTTTAAGTCTCGTTTAGTCCTTATTTAATTAAATTGTCAGAAGTCCATGTCTGGTTTTAGTATTCTCTTCGTTAATATGGTGGTGTATGAATGTGGTAAATATTATGTAGTGGAATAAAACATAGTATGTCCTTGAATGTCATTCATTTATATGGTGAATATAAATATATGGTGTAAGTACATATATGTACTTACAAAGAGTAGTTTAGTTTAGAATACTAGCTTTGGGAGTTAGTGGTGAGGGTTAAAATCCCTTCTCTTTGAGCAGTAGAGGGGATTTTAACCCCTGGCATCCGGTTTACAAGACCGGCGCTCTGAAGCTGAGCTACTAGTGCATAGTCATCCAAGGGCTTTGTTTTCTAGCCATCCTGCCACTGGAGCAAGGACTAGGAACAATGAGAAGTATAGGACGGAGGCAATTTGTCCGATGATAATAAATGGATGTTCGACAGGTATTCCGCCGATTCAGGTAAGGATGGCGACGTTTGCGATTAGGGTTCAGAATAGGAATTGAGTCACGGGTCGGAATGTCAGGCCCCGTTGTTTAGAGGTGTGTAGGATGGGGACGACCATGAGTACAAGGATTGAGGCAAGTAGGGCTAGAACGCCCCCTAGTTTGTTAGGAATTGAACGTAGGATGGCGTAAGCAAACAGGAAGTATCATTCAGGCTTGATGTGTGGGGGCGTCACCAGTGGGTTGGCGGGGGTAAAATTGTCTGGATCACCTAGGAGGTTGGGTGAAAAGAGTGCTAGAGAGGTTAGTGCGATGAGCACAACTACGAAGCCTAGCAGGTCTTTGTATGAGAAGTAGGGGTGGAAAGAGATTTTATCTACGTCTGAGTTCAGGCCTAGCGGGTTGTTTGAGCCTGTTTCATGTAGGAAGAGCAGGTGGAGCATGGTGACGGCTGCAATGATAAATGGTAGTAGGAAGTGGAATGCGAAGAAACGGGTAAGGGTGGCGTTGTCTACCGAGAAGCCCCCTCAGATTCATTGGACTAGGGTATTGCCAACATATGGGATGGCGGAGAGCAGGTTGGTAATGACGGTGGCTCCTCAGAATGACATTTGGCCTCAGGGAAGGACGTAGCCTACGAAGGCAGTTGCTATTACTAGAAGGAGGAGAACAACTCCGATGTTTCATGTTTCTTTGTATAGGTAAGAACCATAGTAAAGGCCTCGGCCGATGTGAAGGTAGATGCAAATGAAGAAGAAAGAGGCGCCGTTGGCGTGTAGATTGCGGATTAGTCATCCGTAGTTTACGTCTCGGCAGATGTGGGCAACGGATGAGAAGGCCATTGTGATGTCCGAGGTGTAGTGTATGGCGAGGAAAAGTCCTGTTAAAATTTGGGCAATTAAGCAAAGGCCAAGTAGGGAGCCAAAGTTTCATCATACTGAAATATTGGAGGGTGCGGGAAGGTCAACTAGAGCGTTGTTAGCAATTTTTAGTAGTGGGTGGGTTTTGCGTAGGCTTGCCATTAGAAGGTTCTTGTAGTTGAATAACAACGGTGGTTTTTCAAGCCATTAGTCCTGGTTAGAGTCCTGGCAGGAATTATGACTTATATTATGTCTTTGTTTTTATTTGGTTTAGTGTTGGGCTTAGTAGCGGTTGCTTCTAATCCTTCTCCTTACTTTGCTGCTTTGGGGCTGGTAGTGGTGGCAGGGCTAGGGTGTGGTGTATTGGTTGGGCATGGGGGCTCTTTTTTGTCCCTAGTTTTGTTTTTAATTTACTTGGGTGGGATGTTAGTTGTGTTTGCTTATTCGGCAGCACTTGCTGCGGAGCCTTACCCTGAGAGTTGAGGTAGTCGGCCTGTTGCGGCGTACATGGTGATGTATGTGGTGGGGGTGGCTCTGATTTCTGGGCTGTTTTGAGGGGGGTGATACGAGTCTTCTTGGGTTTCGGTTGATGAGCTAGGTGATTTTTCTACGCTTCGAGGGGACATTGGGGGTGTTGCGTTGATATATTCATTAGGGGGTGGAATGTTGGTGATTAGTGCGTGGGTTCTTTTACTTACTTTGTTTGTAGTGTTAGAGCTGACGCGAGGGCTGAGCCGGGGGACGCTTCGAGCAGTTTAGAGGATAAAGACTAATGTTGCGAGGGCAAAGGTTAGTAGGAATAGGGTTAGGTAGGTTTTGATTATTCCTTGTTGAGTGTTGCTTGTTGTTGTAACAAGGGGCATATTGAGAGAGGCCACTGCTTTGGGGCCTGATTTTTCTAGTCAGGTTTGGTCAACTATTTGGCTTGCAATTGCTTGGCCTAGGATTAGATTAAGTTTTGGGGTAAAGCGGTGAATGATTGCTGGGAAGAAGCCAAGTATGTTGGAGAAATGGTGGGGGGCAAGTGAGGGTGTGGGTTTAAATTGTTTACTTGTCAGGGAGGCTAGTTCTAGTGCGAGTAGCAGGCCGAGAATGGTTACTGTTAGGGCGGCTAGTTTTAGTAGGGGAGGTATGGATATAACGGGTGTTTTTAGTGGGAGAATATTAGAGGTGATTAGTAATCCGGCGATGATGCTTCCTCAGGCTAATCGTTTGATAGGGTTGATGACTGCGGGGTTGTTTTCGTTGATAGGGGAGAGTGAGTTGAACCGGGGGTGGCCTATGGCAACAAAGAAGACTACACGGAGACTGTAAATAGCTGTGAATGAGGTGGCTAGGAGTGTGAGGGCAAGGGCTCAGGCGTTGAGGTAAGATGTGTTTAGGGCTTCAATGATGGCATCTTTAGAAAAGAATCCTGCTAGGAAGGGGGTGCCTGTGAGGGCAAGGCTGCCAAGGGTTAAGCAGGAAGATGTGAAGGGGGTGAGGTGGTGTATTCCTCCCATTTTTCGGATATCTTGTTCGTCATTAAGGCTGTGAATGATGGAGCCTGAACACAGGAAGAGCATTGCCTTAAAGAAGGCGTGGGTGCAGATGTGGAGGAAGGCAAGTTGGGGTTGATTAAGCCCGATAGTAACTATCATTAGGCCTAGTTGGCTGGATGTAGAGAAAGCAACAATTTTTTTGATGTCGTTTTGGGTAAGGGCACAAGTGGCGGTAAATAGAGTTGTTAGGGCTCCTAGGCATAGGCAGGTTGTTAGGGCGGTTTGATTGTTTTCTATAAGGGGGCTCATGCGGACCAGGAGGAAGATTCCTGCGACGACCATTGTGCTGGAATGCAGTAGGGCAGAGACCGGTGTGGGGCCCTCCATAGCAGAGGGAAGTCACGGGTGAAGTCCGAATTGAGCCGATTTTCCGGTGGCTGCAAGGATAAGCCCCAGGAGGGGGAAGGTGAGATCTATATTTTTGGCGGCTGCAAATATTTGTTGCATTTCTCAGGAGTTGAGGTTTGTTGCCATTCATGCTATGGCAAAGATAAGTCCGATGTCCCCAACTCGGTTATAGAGAACAGCTTGTAAGGCGGCTGTATTTGCGTCGGCTCGGCCGTATCATCAGCCGATTAAGAGGAAGGATATAATACCGACCCCTTCTCAGCCAATGAAGATTTGGAATATGTTGTTGGCTGTGACTAGGATAATCATGGCGACAAGGAAGACAAGGAGATATTTGAAGAAACGGTTCATGAAGGGGTCTGCGTGTATGTATCAGGATGCGAATTCTAAAATTGATCAGGTGACGTATAGGGCAATGGGCGTGAAGATGATTGAGTAGTGGTCGAATTTAAAGCTGATGTTAACGTCAAAGGTGAGGGTGTTCATTCAGTTTCAGTTAGTGATGATTGTTTCTGCGCCTTCGTTGAGGAAAAGAAACAGGGGGAGGAGGCTGACAAAGAAAGCTAGTTTTACTGCTGTCTTGACTTGGGAGAGGGCTCAGTTAGTTTCTCGGGGAGTAGGGTTTAGGGTCGTGAGGACGGGGTAGATTAGTAATGCAAAAATAATGATTAGGCTCGAGGTCATTATTAGGGAGGTGGGATGCATAGCTGCTACTTGGATTTGCACCAAGAGTTTTTGGTTCCTAAGACCAACGGATGAGCTGTTATCCTTTAGAAGCAGTGCGAGTGAGCCCAGGGGTCCAACCAAGGTGACGAAGATTAGCAGTCTTCGTTGCTAGCGAGCCTCTCTCGGTGGATAAGGGGGTTTTAACCCCTGTTTTTAGAATCACAATCTAATGTTTTGGTTAAACTATATCTACAGGCGGCTCAGCCTCAGATTAACTCCGGTTTTAAGATGAGGAGGATTAGTGGGAGTAGGTGGAGGGCCATTAAGAGATGTTCTCGAGAGTGTGAGGGGTCAAGGGCGAGGATGTGTGCTGGTAGTGGGCCTCGTTGGGTTATAAGGAACATGTAGAGTGAATAGCCCGCGGTAATTAGGGTGCCGGCTCCTGTCAGGATAAGGGTTCATCAAGATCAGTTGAATAGGGATGTGATAATTATTAGTTCTCCTATGAGATTGGGGAGAGGGGGTAGAGCCAGGTTAGCTAGGCTGGCGATAAATCATCAGGTTGTCATAAGGGGGAGGGCTATTTGGAGGCCTCGCGCTAGTACTATGGTTCGGCTGTGTGTGCGCTCATAGTTGGTGTTTGCTAAGCAGAAGAGAGCGGAGGACGTTAGGCCGTGGGCGATTATTAGGATAAGGGCTCCGGTAAAGCCTCAGGGTGTTTGGATGAGGATTCCGCCTACTACAAGGCCCATATGGCTTACGGAGGAGTAAGCAATCAGGGATTTTAGGTCTGTTTGGCGTAAGCAGATTGAGCCGGTTATGATTACACCTCAGAGTGCTAAAATAATAAATGGGTAGCTTAGTTCTTTGGTAAGAGGCTCTAGAACTACTAGTATACGTATCATTCCGTAGCCTCCTAGTTTTAGGAGAACGGCGGCTAGGACTATGGATCCGGCGACGGGGGCCTCTACGTGGGCTTTAGGGAGTCAAAGGTGAACACCGTAGAGTGGTATTTTTACTAGGAAGGCTAATAGGCAGGCTGTTCATCACAGTTTATCTGCATAAGTTGTAAGTTGGAGAGGGTTGGAGTATTGTAGTGTAAGGAGGGAAAGAGTCCCGGTACTGTTTTGGAGGAGGAGAAGTGCGACGAGGAGGGGAAGGGACCCTGCTAGGGTGTAGAATAGGAAGTAAGTTCCAGCGTTTAGTCGTTCTGTTTGGTTTCCTCAGCGGGTGATGAGGAAGAGGGTGGGGATAAGTGTGGCTTCAAATATGACGTAGAATATGATAATTTCGGTGGCACCGAAGGCCATAATTAGAAAGATTTGTAGGGAAGTGAGGAGTGTAATGTACATTCGCTGACGGGTGATAGGTTCGGAGGCTGTGTGGTTTTGGCTGGCGAGGATTATAAGGGGTAGGAGTCAGCAGGTGAGGACCAGGAGGGGTGTGGACAGGGGGTCCGTTGCTATGTAGGGGTTTAGGCAAGATCAGCCTGTTTCTGAGAGGTTTTTTAACCAGGTGAGGCTGGCAAGTGCAATTACTAGGCTGTGTAGGAGGGCCGTGGGTCAGAGTCATTTGGCGGGGGTTAGCCAGGTTGTTGGTACAAGCATTAAGGTTGGAATTAGGATTTTTAGCATTGTAGGAGGTTTAGGCTTTGAAGACGATCGGTCCCGTGGGTGCGGGCGGTAGCTACTAGGAGGGCAAGACCTGCACTTGCTTCGCAGGCTGAGAAGGCCAGTAAGAGCATTGGTGAGGCGGAGAAGTGGGTTGTGTTAAGTTGCAGGGCTCAGAGGGATAGGGCAATAAATAAAGAGAGCATTATTCCTTCTAAGCATAGAAGGGCAGAGAGGAGGTGGGTTCGGTGGAATGCTAGCCCTGTTAACCCTAGTATGAAGGCTGAGGAGAAAGTGAAGTGAACGGGGGTCATTAGGTGATTGTGGACTTTAACCACAATTTTTTGAGCCGAAATCAAATGTTTTTCTTAAACTAATAACCTATTCAGCTCATTCGAGGCCTCCTTGAAGTCACTCATAGATGAGGCCTAGAGTAAGAAGGATTAGTACAGCGGAGGCTCAAAAGAAAGTCAGGAGGGGGGAGGAGAGTTGGTCTCCTCATGGAAGGGGGAGAAGGAGGGCAATTTCTAGGTCAAAGAGGAGAAATAGAATTGCGACAAGAAAAAATCGCAGGGAAAAAGGAAGGCGGGCAGAGCCAAGGGGGTCAAAGCCGCACTCGTAGGGGGAAAGTTTTTCATGGTCTGGTGTTATTTGGGGCAGCCAGAAGGACACGATGGCCAGGACTGTGGAGAGTGCGATGGCGATGGCAATAATTGTTGTGACCAAGTTCATTATCTTTCCTTGGATTTTAACCAAGACCTGGTGATTGGAAGTCACTAATACTAGCTTTAGTACTAGAAAGATTATGAGCCTCATCAGTAGATGGAGATGTATAAGAATAGTCAGACAACGTCTACAAAGTGTCAGTATCAGGCGGCTGCTTCGAATCCGAAGTGGTGTTCAGATGTGAAATGGTATTGGACTTGGCGGAGTAGGCAGACGGCTAAGAAGGAAGAGCCGATGATGACATGAAGGCCGTGGAAGCCGGTAGCTACGAAGAAAGTAGAGCCATAGACTCCGTCGGCGAGTGTAAAAGGAGCTTCATAGTACTCTATTCCTTGAAGGAAGGTGAAATAAAAGCCGAGGAGGATCGTTAATAGGAGGGATTGGATTGCTTGTTTTCGTTCCCCTTCTATAATGCTATGGTGGGCTCAGGTGACTGTTACTCCTGAGGCAAGTAGGACGGCTGTGTTTAGGAGGGGAACTTCGAATGGGTCTAGAGGGGTGATGCCTGTTGGTGGTCAGCAGCCTCCTAGTTCTGGGGTGGGTGCAAGGCTTGCGTGGTAGAAGGCTCAGAAGAACCCTAGGAAAAAGAAGACTTCGGAGGTAATGAATAGGATTATCCCATATCGGAGGCCTTTTTGTACAGGGGGTGTGTGGTGTCCTTGGAATGTGCCTTCTCGTACGATGTCTCGCCATCATTGGTACATTGTTAAGAGAAGAAGGGCCAGTCCGAGGGACATTAGTGTTGTGGAGTGGAAGTGGAATCAAATTGCGAGACCTGATGTCATTAGTAGGGCAGCAACTGCACCTGTTAGGGGTCAAGGGCTGGGGTCAACTATGTGGTATGCGTGTGCTTGGTGGGCCATTAAACGTTTTCTTGTAGGTAGAGGCTTAAAAGAAGGACGAAGACATAGGCTTGAATCATTGCCACGGCTACTTCTAGGAGTGTTAAGAGGAATAGAAGTGCTGCTGTAAGAATTGCAACGGTTGGCATGAGGGGAAGGAGGACGAAGGCAGCTGTTGCGATAAGTTGAATTAGGAGGTGGCCCGCCGTGAGATTGGCTGTTAGTCGAACTCCTAGGGCTAAGGGGCGAATAAATAGGCTAATTGTCTCGATGATAATAAGTACGGGGATTAGAGGGGTGGGGGTTCCTTCTGGCAGGAGGTGGCCTAGTGCAATGGTTGGTTGATTACGCATTCCGATAATAACGGTGGCCAGTCAGAGGGGGACAGCAAGGCCCATGTTGAGGGACAGTTGGGTGGTGGGGGTAAATGTGTAAGGAAGTAGTCCGAGCATGTTGAGGGTAATGAGGAATAGTATTAATGACGTTAGGATAAGAGCTCATTTGTGGCCCCCGGGGTTTAGAGGTAGGAGAAGCTGTTGAGTGAATCGATTAATAAATCAACCTTGGAGTGTTAGTAGTCGGTTGTTTAGCCATCGTGTGGTGGGGGTTGGGTACAAGGTTCAGGGGAGACTAAGGGCAAGGGCCATAAGGGGGATGCCTAGGTAGGAGGGGCTCATAAATTGGTCGAAGAAGCTTAGTGTCATGGTCAGGTTCAGGGCTCAGTTTTGGGTTTTTCAGTGCTTTGAGGGGTTGGCTCGTTTGGAAAAGTATGGGCTATAACTTTAGGGGGAAGGATGGTTAAGAAAACTAGTCAAGAGAAGACTAGAATGGCAAATCAGGGGGCGGGGTTGAGTTGAGGCATGCAGCTAAGGGTGGTTGGGAGTCACCAGTCTTTAGCTTAAAAGGCTAACGCTATGGCCCTATTTAGCTTCTTAGCTAAGCGTCTTCAAGTATTAAAGATGATCAGTTTTCAAAGTGTTCTAGTGGGACTGCTTCAACTACGATAGGTATAAAGCTGTGGTTAGCTCCGCAGATTTCGGAGCATTGTCCATAGAAGACACCAGGTCGGGATGCGATAAAGGCTGTTTGGTTAAGACGGCCGGGGACTGCGTCTATTTTTACACCTAGAGCAGGGACCGCTCAGGAGTGGAGAACGTCTTCAGCAGAGACTAAGACTCGGATTGGTGATTCAACGGGAATTACTATACGGTGATCGGCTTCTAGAAGGCGGAACTGCCCGGGAGTTAGGTCTTGTGTGGGGATTATGTAGGAGTCAAATCCCAGGTCTTCGTAATCGGTGTACTCATAGCTTCAGTATCATTGGTGGCCCATGGCTTTAATTGTAAGATGGGGGTCGTTGATTTCGTCCATTAGGTAAAGAATTCGAAGCGAAGGAAGGGCGATGAGGATAAGAATAATAGCTGGGAGGATTGTTCAAATGATTTCAATTTCTTGGGAGTCTAAAATATATTTATTAGTTAATTTGGTGGAAACCATCGCCACAATAATGTAAAGTACTAGTGTACTGATTAGAAAGACAATTATTAAGGCGTGGTCGTGGAAGTGAAGAAGTTCTTCTATAACAGGTGAAGCTGCATCTTGAAATCCTAGTTGTGAGGGATGTGCCATTAATTTTAAGACACGCGGGGTTTTAACCCACAATTTTGCCTTGACAAGGCAGAGTAATGGCTGTTTTACTAGTGTCTTATGAAGAAAGTGACAGAGTGGTTATGTGGTTGGCTTGAAACCAGCCTACGGGGGTTCAATTCCTCCCTTTCTCGAATTAGTTTGATTGAACTTGGACGAATGCAGGTTCCTCAAATGTGTGATAAGGGGGAGGGCAGCCGTGCAGTCATTCAACGTTAGTTATTGTTAGTTCGACTGACATAACTTCACGTTTGGCGGCGAATGCTTCTCAAATGATAAACAGGAACATAATTACAGCCACGAGGGAGATTAGGGAGCCGATGGAGGAGACTGTGTTTCAAAGAGTATAGGCATCTGGGTAGTCTGAGTACCGTCGAGGCATTCCAGCCAGACCTAGGAAGTGTTGTGGGAAGAATGTTAGATTGACCCCTACGAACATTACTCCAAAGTGGATTTTTGTTCAAGTGCTGTGAAGGGTGTAGCCTGAGAATAGAGGGAATCAGTGAACAAAGGCGGCAACAATGGCAAACACGGCTCCTATTGATAGGACATAATGGAAGTGGGCTACTACATAGTATGTGTCATGTAGTACAATGTCTAGTGACGAATTAGCTAGGACGATTCCTGTTAGGCCTCCAACTGTAAAGAGGAAGATGAAGCCGAGGGCTCATAGTAGGGGAGTTTCTCATTTAATTGAGCCTCCGTGGAGGGTTGCTAGTCAGCTAAAGACTTTTACCCCGGTAGGAATGGCAATGATTATTGTGGCGGATGTGAAGTAGGCACGGGTGTCTACGTCCATTCCTACTGTAAACATGTGGTGAGCTCATACGATAAACCCTAGAAGGCCGATCGCCATCATGGCTCACACCATGCCCATGTAGCCGAAGGGTTCTTTTTTGCCAGAGTAGTAGGCAACAATGTGTGAAATCATTCCAAACCCGGGAAGAATTAAAATGTAAACTTCTGGGTGTCCGAAGAATCAGAACAGGTGTTGGTAGAGGATGGGGTCTCCTCCTCCTGCGGGGTCAAAGAAGGTTGTGTTTAGGTTTCGGTCTGTAAGAAGTATTGTAATTCCGGCCGCTAAAACTGGTAGAGAGAGAAGAAGTAGAACAGCCGTAATTAGAACGGCTCAAACGAACAGGGGTGTTTGGTATTGGGAGATAGCAGGGGGTTTCATGTTAATAATTGTTGTGATGAAGTTGATGGCCCCTAGAATTGAAGAGACACCTGCTAAATGCAGGGAGAAAATAGTTAGGTCTACAGATGCTCCTGCGTGTGCCAGGTTTCCTGCTAGGGGAGGGTAAACTGTTCACCCAGTCCCAGCACCGGCTTCTACTCCAGAAGAGGCGAGTAGCAATAGGAATGATGGTGGAAGGAGCCAAAAGCTCATGTTATTTATTCGAGGGAATGCCATATCAGGGGCTCCGATTATTAATGGGATCAGTCAGTTTCCAAATCCTCCGATCATGATTGGTATTACTATAAAGAAAATTATTACAAATGCATGTGCTGTAACAATTACATTATAAATCTGGTCATCTCCAAGAAGAGCTCCTGGCTGGCTTAGTTCTGCTCGAATGAGCAGGCTTAGGGCCGTGCCTACTATTCCGGCCCAGGCACCAAATACTAGATAAAGGGTGCCGATGTCTTTGTGATTGGTCGAGAAAAATCAACGTGTGATTGCCACAGGTAGGATGGCTGAGGTTTAAGCGGTGGATTGTAGCCCCATAAACAGAGGTTTGAGTCCTCTTCTTACCAAGCTCCGAGGTGTTTTGACATATTAGATTGCAAATCTAAAGAAGCAGACTAGCGTCTGCCGGGGCTTTCCCCCGCCTATTAGCCTTGTCGCTAGGCGGGGGAAAGGTAGATGGATGCTCGCTGGTTTGAGCGCTTAGCTGTTAACTAAGAGTTTGTAGGATCGAGGCCTACCTATCTAGTAAGGCTTTAGCTTAATTAAAGTATCTGTTTTGCATGCAGGAGATGTGGGGTAATGTCCCGCAAGTCTTACAGGGACTGGGAGATTCTCACTCCCGCTGAGGGCTTTGAAGGCTCTTGGTCTAGATGTTAACCTAAGTCTCTTAGAGGGTAAGGAGGGCCACTGCGGCAGGGGTCAGGGGTAGGAGGGAGACGGTAGCCATTGTAGCGATAGCGAGGGGGAGTGTTGCTTGTGTTGTTGGGAGGCGTCATGGGGTTGCCCCTGGGAGGTTGTTGGGGGAGATGGTTAAGGTTATTGCGTATGTGAGGCGAAGGTAGAAGTACAAGCTTAGAAGGGCGGTTAGTGCGGCTAGTGTGGCTGTGGGTGCGAGATCTTGTTTGGTTAGTTCTTGAAGGATTAGTCATTTTGGCATGAAGCCTGTTAGTGGAGGGAGGCCTCCTAGAGACAGTAGAACAAGAGGAGTTAAGGAGGTTAGTGCCGGGGCCTTGGCTCACGAAATAGCGAGAGTGTTGATGTTGGTTGCTTTGTTTAGTTTAAATACAAGAAATGTTGAGAATGTCACGATGAAGTACGTAAGTAGGGTGAGTAGTGTGAGGGAGGGGGAGAATTGAAGTACGAGGATCATTCAGCCGAGGTGGGCGATTGAGGAGTAGGCGAGGATTTTTCGTAGTTGTGTTTGGTTTAGTCCGCCTCAACCTCCAATGAGGGTAGATATTAGGCCTAGGAGGATTAGAAGGGATGAGTTGGTGGGTTGAATTTGTAGGAGGAGGGCAAAGGGGGCTAGTTTTTGTCAGGTTGAGAGGATGAGCCCGGTAGTGAGGTCTAGCCCTTGGAGCACTTCTGGTAGTCATGCATGTGTGGGGGCAAGTCCAATTTTGAGGGCGAGGGCAATAGTGATTATTGTGATGGGGAGGGGGTGGGATATTTGTTGGATGTCTCATTGTCCGGTAAGTCATGCGTTAGTGGTGCTTGCGAAGAGTAACATGGCAGCGGCAGTGGCTTGGGTGAGGAAATATTTGGTGGTGGCTTCGACTGCCCGGGGGTGGTGGTGTTGAGCTATCAGAGGGATGATGGCGAGGGTGTTTATCTCAAGTCCTATTCAAGCGAGAAGTCAGTGTGAGCTTGCGAATGTGATTGTAGTTCCTAGGCCTAGACCGAATAGAAGGGTGGCTAAGATGTACGGGTTCATTAGTAAAGGAAGGAGTTTAACCAACATGTTTGGGGTATGGGCCCAAAAGCTTAATTAGCTGACTTTACTAGGAAGTGGTGTAGTGGAAGCACTGAGAGTTTTGATCTCTCCAGGTAGGGTTCAAATCCCTTCTTTCTAAGGAGTTGGAGGGACTTTAACCCTCATGATTCACTCTATCAAAGTGGCCCTTTTCTTCAGGCACAACTCCGGGCTATAGTTGGGGTGGGAGGCCTGCGAAGGCAATTGGAAGTGCAAGGTGTCAGATTACTAAGGCGAGGGTAAGTGGAAGGAAGTTTTTTCAGATTAAGTGCATGAGTTGGTCGTATCGGAATCGGGGGTAGGAGGCTCGGACTCATAGGAAGACAATGGAGAGGAAAGCTGCTTTAGTCATTAGGTTAATTGCAGTGAGTTCTGGAATAGAGGGGATGTGTGAGGCTCCTAGGAAGAGGGTGGCGGAGAGTGTGTTCATGAGTAGGATGTTGGCGTATTCTGCTAAAAAGAATAGGGCGAAAGGGCCTCCTGCGTATTCTACGTTGAAGCCTGAGACTAGCTCTGATTCTCCTTCTGTTAGATCAAAGGGGGCACGATTGGTTTCTGCTAGTGTGGAAATATACCATATTGCGGCGAGAGGCCAGGCGGGTAGAATTAGTCAAATGCTTTCTTGGGCGACGTTAAAGGTTTGGAGTGTAAAGCCCCCGGTAAAAATGATGGCGTTGAGGAGGATTAGTCCGAGGCTGACTTCGTAGGAGATGGTTTGGGCGACAGCTCGAAGGGCTCCGATGAGAGCATATTTTGAGTTGGATGCCCATCCTGACCCGAGAATGGAGTAGACTGCTAGGCTGGATAGAGCCAGGATAAATAAAATGCCCAGGTTTAGGTCAATCACGGGGTAGGGAAGAGGTATAGGTGCTCATAGGGTTAGGGCGAGTGTAAGTGCTAGTATGGGGGTTAAAAGGAAGAGGAGGGGGGAGGAGGTTGAAGGTCGTACGGGCTCTTTAATAAATAGTTTTACCCCGTCGGCGATGGGTTGAAGGAGTCCATATGGGCCTACAATGTTTGGTCCTTTTCGTAGTTGTATGTAGCCGAGGACTTTTCGTTCAAGTAAAGTCAGGAAAGCAACGGCTAGAAGGACTGGGACGATGAAGGCTAGGGGGTTAATGATATGGGTGATGAGTGTTGAGATCATAGTTAAGGAGAGGACTTGAACCTCTGTGGAAAGGGCTTAGGTCTTTTGCAGTAACCGGGCTCTGCCACCTTAACATGCCATTCTCTGAGGCACGGGGTTATGCCCTTTTGCCTACTTTATTTGTTTTCATTAGGTGGGGGTGAGGCGTACTTGTAGTAGGGGCCTCTTCTTTTCGGTCCTTTCGTACTAGAAAAGATCATTTCATAGATAGAAACTGACCTGGATTACTCCGGTCTGAACTCAGATCACGTAGGACTTTAATCGTTGAACAAACGAACCCTTAATAGCGGCTGCACCATTAGGATGTCCTGATCCAACATCGAGGTCGTAAACCCCCTTGTCGATATGGCCTCTAAAAGGGGATTGCGCTGTTATCCCTAGGGTAACTCGGTCCGTTGATCGGCTTTGCCGGATCTGATTGGTCAGAATTTCTGTTTACTAGAGCGGGAGCTCTTGGTTGTGAGAGGAGGTGCTCTCGTTCCACGTGGGGGTTTTGTGTTTCCCCGCGGTCGCCCCAACCAAAGACATTAGGGCAGGGGCCATTTGGTTTGGTCCTTTATTCTGGGGTGTTTAACATGGTCTGTCTTGGTGTCTAAAGCTCCATAGGGTCTTCTCGTCTTATGTGAGTATCCCCGCTTCTGCACGGGGAGATCAATTTCATTGACTTGAAAGAGGAGACAGCTAAGCCCTCGTTATGCCATTCATACAGGTCTCCATTTAAAAGACAAGTGATTGCGCTACCTTCGCACGGTCAAAATACCGCGGCCGTTAAACTTATAGTCACAGGGCAGGCGGGACCTCTTATTCATTGATTTTGCAAGAGGCGATGTTTTTGGTAAACAGGCGAGGCTTCATGTGTTTGCCGAGTTCCTTCTCTTTCTTTTAGTCTTTCCTTGGGTGCACGCCAGTGTGGGGTAAACGGTTATATGGTTGGGGGGTTTTCTAGTTGTTTGGTCTGTTGTTCAGTACCCTCTTTGTTTGGGGCCGGTTAAGGTTCGGTGGGGGGTCCGTTCCGATATACACGTGTGCAGGGAGAGAAGCTACCTTCTCTTATTACTCATATTAGCATGGTCGCTCCCATGTCGGCATGGGATGGCCTGGTAGGTTGAGGGGGTTAAGATTAAGTTATCAGGATGGGAAGGGGTAGGGCTATGTTTGAGCTTTAACGCTTTCTGTACGGGTGGCTGCTTTTAGGCCCACTAAAACATACTGCCTTTGGGTTAATTATGATCTTTACCCTTCTAAAAAAGTTGTGTCTTGTGTCAAAGGGGCTGTACCCCCTTTGACTAACTCTCTCGGTTTCTTTGTGTCAGAAGGGGGTAAAGACTAGGGGTGAAGAAAGAAGCCGGGAGGCTGAACTTCTATCCAATTCTCAGGCAACCAGCTATAACTAAGTTCGGTAGGTCTGTCACCTCTACTCAAAGTTCTTCCCACTCTTTTGCCACAGAGACGGGTTTGCCCTATTAATAGGCTGACTTGGAGTAGCTCACTTAGTTTCGGGGTGCCAAACTAAAGTGCTCTTTGCTTGGAGTTTACTGGCTAAGTCATGATGCAAAAGGTACGAGGATGAGTCTCTGCTTTTATGTGCTTTACTGGGTTGTTTCATTTCTCTTTCAGCTTTCCCTTACGGTACTTTTTCTGTTGCTCCGCAGTTCCTTTTCTATCACCTGTACTAGGGGGGAAAAATGATTTGTTTTAGGGGTGGTTAAGGGTGTTGGGGGTTATTAATGGGGGTTTGTTGGTTTTGGTTAGAGGGGCTAGCTGTTGGGCGTCAGGGTAATCCGATTTGCACGGATGACTTCTCGGTGTAAGGGAGATGCTTTTCTGTCTTAGCTATACTCTGATTTTTCCAAGTGCACCTTCCGGTACACTTACCATGTTACGACTTGCCTCCCCTTTGCAGTTTTAGGGTTTTAAGTACTTAGTGTTATAAGCTTGGGGAGAGTGACGGGCGGTGTGTGCGCGCTTCAGGGCCGGTTTCAGCGGAACGCTCTATTTTCTGCTTACTGCTAAATCCTCCTTCAGATACGTATTTCAGTGTATCGTTCGTATTTCACTATATTAGGGAATGTAGCCCATTTCTTCCCTTTCCATACGCTACACCTCGACCTGACGTTTTGGGCTGTGCCAATCTTGCTTACTATAAGTCCTTCACAGGGTAAGCTGACGACGGTGGTATATAGGCGGGGGAAACAAGGAAAGGTGAGGTTGAACGGGGGTAATCGGTTCTAGAACAGGCTCCTCTAGGTGGATCTAAAGCACCGCCAAGTCCTTTGGGTTTCAAGCTGATGCTCGTAGTCCCCGGGCGGATAGTGGGTGTAGCTAACTATCAATGTTTATGGCTAGGCATAGTGGGGTATCTAATCCCAGTTTGTGTCATAGCTTTCGTGGGTTCGGACAATATAAAGCCACTTTCGTGGTTGGGCTTCTTACCTTCGGATGCGTATAACAGCTCTGAGGGCGTTCGGCTTTAGTTGGGGAAGGTATCTTAACCACTCTTTACGCCGGTGTCTAACAACTTGGGTCTCTCGTATAACCGCGGTGGCTGGCACGAGTTTTACCGACCCTCTTAGCTTTAACTAAGTCAAGTTTTCACTTATGGCTTAATGTTTATCACTGCTGAGTTCCCTTGGGGGTGTGGCTAAGCAAGGTGTCATGGGCTTGTATTTGAGTTGTGCCTGATACCGGCTCCTTGTTCCCGAGCAGGGAACTGTAGGGCATTCTCACAGGGGTGCGGATACTTGCATGTGTAAGTTTAGCTAGAGTTGATAGTAAAGTCAGGACCAAACCTTTGTGCCCGCGGAGCTTTCTAGGGCTCATCTTAACATCTTCAGTGTCATGCTTTAATTAAGCTACGCTAGC